AATCAAGAAAATTCGAAGTTAGAAATATTTAAAGATAAAAAGGATAAAGAGATATTCTGGTTTGAAAAACCTCTTGTTACTATTCTTTTCAACTATAAAAAATGGAATCGCCCATTCCGATATATAAAAAATAATCGATTTGAAAATGATGTAAAAAATGAAATGTCACAATATCTTTTTCATACATGTCATAATACATAATATACATAATATATAATATATACATATTATATATCAAACAAAATATTTATTTTTATTTTTTTTTATAATATAACTTAACTTATAAATTTATAATTAAAAAATAAAATTAATAAAAAAATTAATACATAAGATAAATATAATAAGAGATAAGAAGAAATTCGTCCACCCCCTATATATTTTATACCCTCTCCGACAAAAAAACTTGTAATACCGACTCCATTCGCAATTCCATCAATTACTCGTCTATCAAAAAAATAAGTTAATTGAGCTAATCCTCTTATACCGTTAGTTAAGGATATCGCGTAAAAAGCATCTATGTAACCACGATTATATGACCAATCATATATCACATTTATTATTTTTTCCCAAAGAATTATATTAGGAACACTTTTAACAAATGAATTTCGGAAGTTCAAATTTTGTAAAGATGAATAAAAAGGATTATATAAAAAAGACGCTATAAATATTCCGAGATAAGCTATACTCAACGAAAAACTTGCATTTGTCACAAATTCATACCAATCCACAGAATTATTTGAATTTTGATGTATTATAACTGGAGTTAACAATTTGGATAATATGTCCAAATCCATTCCTTGTTGATTGAAAGGAATTCCTATGGCCCCAACGAACAAAGTAAATATGCCTAATACAAGTATAGGAAATAGCATAGTAGTATCCGATTCATGGGGATACAAAAAAGTGTTCTTAATACCAAAATGCGTAATATTAATAAAAGGTCGCCTCATCTTTCTTACATTAATATCAATTGGATACGTCTTCTTCGAAAAAAAAGAAATCCTTTCATTATTATTATTCATTGTTAATAAAGATAATAAACGAAATTTTTTTTTAATTATTTTTTTCCCTTCTATATCTTTTATATCTTTACCCCATAGAGATATTGAATAAAACGAGTTATTTGTTTTGCCGCTGTAATTTTGAAAATGAACATTTAAATATCCCTCAAAAGTAAGTAAATAGATCCGAAACATATAAAATGCAGTTAATCCTGCTGTGAAAAAAGCTATTATTGCGAAAATCGGTGAATACAACCAACTATCATTAATAATTTCATCTTTAGACCAAAAACAGGCAAGGGGTGGAATACCACAAAGGGAAAGTATCCCTAAAAAAAAAGCAGTTTTTGTAATCGGCACATGTTTTGTTAAACCACCCATAAGAACCATATTCTGACTTTTGTCTGGAGAATATCCAACAATCGCTTCCATTGAATGAATGATTGATCCGGACCCTAAAAACAACAATGCTTTTGAATAAGCATGAGTAATCAAATGAAATAAAGCAGCTCGATAAGACCCAATACCGAGAGCTAACATCATATAACCCAATTGAGACATTGTAGAATAGGCTAAACTTCTCTTAATATCTTTTTGAGCAAGAGCTAAAGTAGCTCCTAATAGTAATGTTATTATACCTATCAAAGCTATTATATTCATTATGTAAGGTATAACTATGAAAAGAGGAAGAAGCCGAGCTACAAGAAAAATTCCCGCGGCTACCATAGTAGCAGCATGTATAAGAGCTGAAATAGGAGTAGGTCCTTCCATAGCATCGGGTAACCATACCTGAAGGGGAAATTGAGCGGATTTAGCAATTGCACCAGAAAATAATAAGAGGGCACACAAAGTAAGAAATAAAAAATTAACTTCATTATTATAAATCAAGTTATTGAATATCTCAAACAAATCTCGAAATTCGAAACTGCCCGTTATCCAATAAAGACCTAAAATTCCTAATAATAAACCAAAATCCCCTACACGATTAGTTACAAACGCTTTTTGACAAGCATTCGCGGCAATCGGTCGTGTGAACCAAAAACCTATTAATAGATAAGAACAGACTCCAACTAATTCCCAAAAGATATAAATTTGTATCAAATTAGAACTAGTCACTAATCCCAGCATTGAAGTATTGAAAAAACTCATATAAGCAAAAAATCTCAAATATCCTTGATCATGAGACATATAATTGTCACTATAAATAAGAACCATAATTCCAACAGTAGTAATTAAGATTGCCATAATAGAAGTAAGCGGATCGATCAAGTAGGTGAACTCTAAAGAAAAGTCATTATTAATGGTCCAAGACCATACATATTGATAGATAGAGCTGTTATTTATTTGCTGAATAGGCAGATTGGCTGAAAAAATCATAACTAAACTTAACAATAAAACACTAGGAAAAGCCCACATGCGGCGAAGATTTTTTGTTGCCTTCGGGAAAAGGAGAAGTCCCACTCCTATTAACATAGGAATTATAACCGGAATGAAAGGTATGCTCCATGAATATTGATATGTATATTCCATAAAAATAAATAAAAATCTTTGATTCTTAATTAACATTAACTGTTTCTGATTCACCAGCTCTTATTTTTTTGAAAGGAATCAGTTAATAAAAAAAAATTAAGATATGTAAAACGAAACTAAAATTTTATATCCTTAATTATTATAAATTTTTTCCAAATACTTCAAACAAAACAAAAGATTTGAAATCAAGAAGTTTGAATTGGTCAAATGAGATGACCAAGCTACTATTGAAAAAGAAATACTTATTTTTTTTAAGTAAGATTTTATGAAGCTACAAAAAATAAAAATTTCAATTATTACGATTTACATAATACAATATTTTAATCTTATTACAATTTACATAATACAATATTTTAATCTCGGGAGAGAGTAAGGACAAATAATTACACCAAAAAGAGTATTTTATTTTGATATGATTCATAAAAGACAGACACGGTCCATACATAACTTAACTCGAGGAAATAAGAGCTATTTTTTTTAGTTCGTTTATTCAGAATCATTAACCAATGCAGTTTTGACTTGATTGAACGAATTACTAAAATAAAATGATGTATACTTTAACACATTAACTACGAGTCTCATTTGAATTTGAAAATCTTAATTAGGTGCACTCTTTTTTCGAGTTTGACTAATTAAGCAATTAATAAAAAAAATGAAGGGTTGGTTTCTTAAACTTTTTGATGTATTTTATTACATGTATAAATATAGCACGATGAAAATAAACAATATAAAGATAAAGGGACAACCACTTTGGTTTCTATTTTTGTATTTTTTTTATGAAGAGAGTATAATTTAGACTCTAAATAGATAATTATATAGAATTATATAGTAAGTAAAGAACAATTGGTTTTGAACAATAGATGTCTTTCACATCCAACTATAGAAATGAATACTCTATCATAATTTTTTAATGGCAGTTCCAAAAAAACGCACTTCTATAGCAAAAAAACGAATTCGTAAAAATATTTGGAAAATGGAGGGGTATTGGATAGCATTGAAAGCTTTTTCGTTAGCGAAATCTCTTTCTACAGGGAATTCAAAAAGTTTTTTGGTACAACAAGAAATAAATAAATAATTAAACATTGGAATAATCTGAATCTATCTCTGACTCTAAAAAAAGTCTAGTTTCATTTTTAATTTCGTTTCTAATTTATATATAATATTTATATATAATAATTTTATATTTTTTATATATAATAATTAATAATTTATTATACTTAAAAAAGAAATTAAAAATGAAAAAAAAAGAAAATAATAAATAATTTTAATATATAATAATTTTATATATATAATAAAAAAAAGAAAAAGTAATGATTCGCATTCCTTAATGTTTTGAATGGATAAATATGAAATTGAATTCGTTTTGCCATTATGGTATGTAAAATAAGAATTCTTTTGTATACTTAATTACATTACTTTTTTTTTTTATGATATTTTTTTTGTCAAACAAAAAAAAGAATAAATACAAGATATAAAGTTTCAACTGTCTTTTTAGTAAAGTTTTGTCTTTTTTATATTTTTTATTTCTATATTATATACTATTTTTTATAGAACAACAAATATAAGATCTTTAATCCAAATTAATGAGTTGTTGAAACTCATTTTTTAAGTTTAAAACTTGTTTTGTAATTTTCTGAACAATCAATAATTATCAATATATATACTCCTTATCCTTATATATACCTTATATACCTCATATAAAATATCCGCCTAAATGGGACAGGACAAGAAGCTTTTATCAATGGATATTTTATACGAGAAATGTATCAATTTTGGTCATCAAAAATAAAAAATGGATCCTATAGTTGCTTGGGATGGGGAAGATAGATCAATATATGTATTAATTTAGAGCGGGTTATTTTAATTTGAAGTACGGTCCAATTACGATAGAAATCGAAACTTTTTTTTTATGATACGCCCAATACCTAACCCAAACCCAATTTAATTAATTTGCTAATATAGTAACACAAATTCTCTACGCAGCAAAAACTCTAAGTAAAACTCTAAGTATTAATACAAAGGTATGTCAATTTTTATTCTATTGTATATATTCATCAAATTGTGATCGATAAAAATCCTATTTTTTTTTTTTTTCCTTTTTTTAGGCGAGTATAAACTATAAGAACTCCATTGTTAATGTTAAGTTAAAAAAATTTAACACTCTAAATAGTAAATAAAATCAAATAATAAAAAATACGGATTATTATTGGAAATACGGTTTAAATCACTATTTTTTAAACGAATTTTGATTCATCAATTTCTTTATTCATGAATTTTAATGTTTCCTATAACACTAAAAAATATTGAATGATTGAGTACTTTAACCTAGACGATTAAATAAAAATAGGTTATTATGATTTTGAACAAGCCGCTATGGTGAAATCGGTAGACACGCTGCTCTTAGGAAGCAGTGCTAGAGCATCTCGGTTCGAGTCCGAGTGGCGGCATGGCATCTTAGAAAAGAGTAAGTCCTATAATGATAATGAATTCAATTCCCAATTTCCATTCCTATAATTTCGAGAATCCCTTTTTTTTTATTTTATAATTTTTTTTTATGATATTTTCAAGTTTAGAGCATATATTAACTCATATATCCTTTTCGGTTGTTTCAATTGTAATTTCAATTCGTTTGATAATCTTATTAATTAATGAAAGCGCAGGGCTATATGATTCATCAGAAAAGGGCATAAAAACTACTTTTGTCTGTATAACAGGATTATTAGTTACTCGTTGGATTTATTCGAGACATTTACCCTTAAGTGATTTATACGAATCATTCATTTTTCTTTCATGGAGTTTGTCCATTATTCGTATGGTTCCGTATTTAAAAAAAAATATAAACCATTTAAGCGCAATAACCGCGCCAAGTGTTATTTTTACCCAAGGCTTTGCTACTTCTGGTTTTTTAACTGAAACGCATCAATCCGTAATATTAGTACCCGCTCTACAATCTCATTGGTTAATGATGCACGTAAGTATGATGGTATTGGGCTATGCAGCTCTTTTATGTGGATCATTATTATCAGTAGCTCTTATAGTCATTACATTTCGAAAAGTCATAAGGGCTTTTGAGAAAAAGAATAATGATTCATTTTCATTTGATGAGATCCAATACATCAATGAAAGAAACAACGTTTTATGGAACATTTCTTTGATCTCTTCTAGGAATTATTATAGATCTCAATTGATTCAACAATTGGATCATTGGAGTTATCGTATTATTGGTATAGGGTTTATCTTTTTAACCATAGGTATTCTTTCGGGAGCAGTATGGGCAAATGAGGCATGGGGCTCATATTGGAATTGGGATCCGAAGGAAACTTGGGCATTTATTACTTGGACCGTATTCGCGATTTATTTACATATTCGAACAAATAAAAATTTTGAAGGTGTAAATTCCGCAATTGTAGCCTCGATGGGATTTCTTATAATTTGGATATGCTATTTTGGGGTGAATCTATTAGGAATAGGGCTACATAGTTATGGTTCATTTACACTAACATCTAACTGAAGAAAGGACCTAACGAACACAAGCAAACATGGGACAGCATATATAAGTATATAAGAAAACATTGTGTAAGCCTTCGATAACCTTTTGAATCAAAGTAGTGATTCAAAAGGTTCTTACAAAGGCCAAACATATCTGGTTAAAAGTCTAATTCATTTTTTTATTTTTAACTTAAGTTAAAGTTAAACTTAAGAGAAGAAAAAATACTTCTTTTTTTATTGTTTTTGTTTAATTGTACAACGAATTTTTTAAAACATCCTATTATTATTATAGTATCGGATTGCTGTTTGATTTTTTATTTTATTCACGAAAATTATCTATAAAAATAGATAGATATAATATCTTCGACCTTGTCAACTGATAGTGAGAAAACGAAATCCGGATAAATACCAATACCTATTACAGGTAAAAGGATAGAGATTGAAACAAATAACTCTCGCGGTCCAGAATCAAAAAAATAAGAGTTTGGAGCATTAAAAAACTTGTATCCATAGAACATTTGGCGTAACATAGATAATGAATAAATAGGAGTTAATATCATTCCAATTGCCATTACAAATGTAATTAGTATTTTTGTTATGAAAAAAAATTTTTGGCTGGTAATTAGTCCCAAAAATACTATTAATTCTGCAACAAAACCACTCATTCCCGGTAATGCAAGGGAAGCCATCGATAAGATACTGAAAGTCGTGAATATTTTTGGAACCGGGATCGCCATTCCGCCCATTTCGTCGAGATAAACAAGACGTATTCTATCAAAACTCGTTCCCGCCAAGAAAAAAAGTGCAGCGCCAATAAAGCCATGAGAGATTATTTGTAAAATGGCCCCATTGAGGCCCATATCGCTTATAGAGCCAATTCCTATAATTATGAAACCCATATGAGATATGGAGGAATAGGCGATTCTTTTTTTTAAATTACGTTGACCGGGAGATGCTGAAGCTGCATAGATTATTTGAATTGTGCCTACTATAATCAACCAGGGGGCAAATAGAGAATGAGCGCGGGGCAATAATTCCATATTGATCCGAACCAATCCATAGGCTCCCATTTTTAATAAAATTCCGGCTAGAAGCATACAAGTACTGTAATGTGCCTCTCCATGGGTGTCCGGTAACCATGTATGTAAAGGTATAATCGGTGATTTGACAGCAAAAGCAATAAGAAATCCAATATAGAATATTATTTCCAGTGCTACTGGATAAGATCGATTAGCTGATGTTTCAAAATTTAATGTTGGTTCATTGGAACCATATAAACCGATACCCAGAACTCCCATTAATAAAAAAACGGAACTTCCTGCAGTGTACAAAATAAACTTTGTAGCTGAATACAAACGTTTCTTTCCCCCCCACACGGATAGAAGTAGATAAACGGGAATTAATTCTAACTCCCACATGATGAAAAAAAGTAAAAGGTCTCGAGAAGAAAATGATCCTATTTGACCGCTATACATTGCTAACATCAGGAAATGGAATAATCGGGAATCTCGAGTAACCGGCCGAGCCGCTAAAGTAGCTAAAGTGGTGATAAATCCTGTCAGCAAAATAGGTCCTATAGAAAGTCCATCTATTCCCAATCTCCAGTAAAAATAAAAAAAATTGATCCATTTATAATCCTCCGTCAGTTGCATTAATGGATCGTCCAATTGGAAATGATAATAGAATGCATAAGTTATTAGAAGGAGTTCTATGGCACATATAAATATTGTATACCCCCTTATTATCTTATTTCCTCTATGAGGGAGAAAGAAAATGAAAGAACCCGCGAATATTGGCAAAACTACCACTATTGTTAACCAAGGAAAATAATTCGTAGTAAAAACAAAATACACTTGGACCAGAAAAATCCGTGCTCGAAAAATATATTCTATTTTTTTTTTATTTTTTCGAGCAGGGGGGTTTTTGTCGGTAAAAAAAAAGAAAATGTATTCAGGTGGGATTTGTGAAAGGGATCAATAAGCTAGGCCCATGCTTCGAGTTGTTTCATGCCATAAATAAACTCGAACACTCAAGTAATCCGTTGGACAGGCGGATTCACATCTCTTACAACCAACACAGTCTTCTGTTCTTGGAGCAGAAGCAATTTGCTTAGCTTTACATCCGTCCCAAGGTATCATTTCTAATACATCTGTGGGGCAGGCTCGGACACATTGAGTACACCCTATACACGTATCATAAATCTTTACTGAATGTGACATTGGATATATAAATTTTTGAACATCATAAATTTTCGATCTAGTCAACTTGTAAATGAATTATACATATATTTAGACACCAGATGAATCAATGATTTACCACAATTTTTCTAATTAATATGCTTCCGGATCGACTCATGCGAGAGGTCCAAGATCCTTTGATTTCGTGCATTTTTTGTAAACACGATCAATACGTTATATACCATCCATGTTAATTCGACTTGATAAATATTCTAATTTCTATGATTAATACTGCTTATTAATACAATACTACTTATTCAACAAATTTGATTGATTGATACGAGTTGATTTTCTGTTACGATAAATTGCGGAAACAATAGCTGGTCCAATAGCTGCTTCAGCGGCTGCAATAGCTATAACAAAAATTGAAAAAATATTTCCTTTTAATTGGCGATTATCAAAAAAATCAGAAAATGTTACAAAATTTATATTAACTGCATTCAGTATAAGTTCAAGACACATAAGGGCTCTAACCATATTTCGACTTGTGATCAATCCATAGATACCGATAGAAAATAAATAGGCACTTATAACAAGTACATGTTCGAGCATCATTGACCAACTCCTTATCAATTTCGATTCATTTCAAGATAACAAACAATTTCATGGGTTCAATTGACTAGATAGAATATAAAAAGTTTGGTAATAGAGTGAATAAAAGAATTTCTATTTCTATTTTAAATATAACCAATCTTCAAATAAAATTGAAGTGAGGGGAAATGGATGTGATAACACAGAACAAAGTTTAATTAGTATTTCGGTTATTAGTTCGAAAGATTTATTACTGGCGAGCCACAGCAATTGCACCTATCAAAGCAGCTAAAAGAATTATCGAAATGAGTTCAAATGGAAGAAAAAAATCTGTTGATAAATGAATTCCAATTTGTTGACTGTTACTTATCAAATCTTGCTCTATAATCTGGTTTGATTTTGTAGTCCAAATAATCCCGTACCATGACGTATCCAGAATAGTCGTCATTAGTGAAACAAAAATACCCGTACAAACCAACAAAGTAACCCCATCTCCAACGGCCCAAAGATTAAAATCTTTGTAATATTCTGAACCATTCATGAACATGACAGCAAATATGATTAAAACATTTATGGCTCCCACGTAAATAAGGAGCTGTGCGGCAGCTACAAAATGAGAGTTTGATAGAATATAGAATAAAGATATACAAACAAGAACCAGTCCCAACGAAAAAGCAGAATAAATTGGGTTGGTAAGTAATACTACTCCTACACCTCCTAATATAAGACTGGATCCCAAAAAGACTAAAAGAAAATCATGTATTGGTCCGGGCAAATCCATTCTATGTAAAGAGATAAATAAATCTAAATTTTTTTCATGACCTTATTGACCTCACCAGGAAAAAATTTTTTCTGAAAAGTTCTTAATTGAATTAAATCTAAATACTAAGGAATGTGAATTGATGTAGGTACAGTTCGTGGACTAATATCATTCTTTATCTTAAAGAGTAGTTCGAAACTATATATATATTTAGATTTCGAAATAATTACAGATCTATTCAGAGATTTTCAAGCCAAATTGAGGCACAAACCAACCAATCAATAGTTGGAATTTGTAGTTAGTGACTAAATAAAATAGAAAATAAACGAAAGAAACGGCATTTCTTTCGATCAAAATGGAAACGTACTAATTGGAAATTACTCTTTATCTTTAATCAAAGGATTTACTTATATATTATTATATATATTATTATATTATATATATAATATATA